ATATGTAATATTATAATATTGTAATATTATATATGACAGTGTTGTGGTACCATAAATTATAATTATTATAATTATTATAATTATTATAATTATTATAATTATTATAATTATTATAATTATTATAATTATTATAATTATTATAATATTACATATATATATTACATATTGCATATTATAATAACAGATATTATAGTATTGCATATATATCAAGAGTCACGAGTTGCTTCTAGGGCTTTTCCTGTTTCCGGGGGGTTTGCAGGTGTATTAGAGATCTTAGGAGTTTTGGGGGGGAAGGGGGGGTTTACGCGCGAAAAACCCGGGGGTTTGATAGGAATATTAGGAGAAAATTCAAATATTTGATAAAATCTTATGCTCTTGATATCAGTTATGAAATTCTTCAATTAATATCTTTTCACCATTCATACTATTTACTTTTGCAAGGAAAATGTTCAACCTTGTCTGTCATTTCTGTATGCACTCTGAAATGCAAAATGAAAGGAAAAAAAAAAAGAGAACCCCCCACACCCTGGAAAGAACGCCCGGCATGGTGGGTAACGAGGAGTATGTATTACCACCATTAACTTATGCAAGCGTCAATGAAAGTGTGGGGAATCTTCAACCAATGGACCTGAAGTAGGAACCAGATGCCAGGAATAGTTCACTAATAGAAACCCCCACGATTACTGTCCTTGACCATCAAGAACCGTTATCATTAAGGAATCAACTGATGGTGGGCTCTTACTACATTAAATAATTTTAGTTGACGAGATGGTGGGTACTTGGTATATCTTAACTGTATGAGGGTTGTGTTCGGTCTTAAACTATCGACCAGTGGTTAATCAGTTTTGTTGGAATATTCCATTGATTGGTTTATGTATATCATAGTGTCATGTTGTTGGCAAATATGTGTGAAAAAGTTCTATGTTCGGTTAAATTTAATGTATTTATATATAGGATATGTTGTACATAAAATAATGGTGTAATTACATATATGTACGATGCTAATTGTGAAGGCAGAGCTCGGCAAAGAATAGTTTGAATTAGAATCCTAGCTTTGGGAGCTAGGGGTGGGGGTGAGAGTCCCCCTTCTTTGAAGCAGTAGGAAGGGTTTTAACCTTCGACGTCCGGCTTACAAGACCGACGCTCTGTCTCTGAGCTACTAGTGCAGTGTTATTTTAGGGTCTTATTTTCTAGTCATCCGGCCAGGGGCATTAAGACAAGGAAAATTAGGAAATAGAGGAAGGAAGCGATTTGTCCGATGATTACGAAGGGGTGTTCGACGGGCATACCTCCAATTCATGTTAGGATGGCGACATCTATTACGAGGAGTCAGAATAAGAGTTGTGTAAAGGGGCGGAATGTTAGGGCTCGTTGTTTAGACGTATGTAAAATTGGCACAATTATTAGGATGAGGATAGAGAATAGGAGGGCTAAAACTCCGCCTAGTTTATTAGGGATAGAGCGGAGGATGGCGTAGGCAAATAAGAAGTATCATTCAGGCTTAATGTGAGGGGGGGTGACTAGAGGGTTGGCAGGGGTAAAATTGTCGGGGTCACCAAGTAAGTTCGGGAAAAATAGGGCTAAAAAGATAAGGGCGGTTAAAATGATTGCAAAGCCTAACAAGTCTTTGTAGGAGAAGTAAGGGTGGAAGGAGATTTTATCGGCGTCGGAGTTTAGGCCTGCGGGGTTGTTAGAGCCTGTTTCGTGTAAGAAGATAAGGTGTACTATTGTTGCAGCTGCAATGATGAAGGGGAGGAGGAAATGGAAGGCGAAGAAGCGGGTTAAGGTAGCGTTATCAACGGAGAAGCCGCCTCAGATTCATTGAACTAGGGAGTTTCCAATGTATGGAACTGCTGAGAGGAGGTTTGTAATTACGGTGGCCCCTCAGAATGATATTTGTCCTCATGGGAGAACATACCCTACGAAAGCGGTTATTATAGTTAGAAGAAGGAGAATAACGCCGATGTTTCAGGTTTCTTTGTAGAGGTATGAACCATAGTATAGGCCTCGGCCGATGTGTAGATAAATACAAATAAAAAAGAAAGATGCTCCGTTAGCGTGTATGTTTCGGATGAGTCAGCCGTAATTAACATCTCGACAAATATGGGCGACGGATGAGAAGGCTGTGGCGATATCGGAGGTGTAGTGTATGGCTAGGAAGAGGCCTGTCAGGATTTGAGCAATGAGGCAAAGTCCGAGGAGGGAGCCAAAGTTTCATCAGATGGAGATGTTTGAGGGGGTTGGGAGGTCGACTAGTGCGTCGTTTGCAATTTTTAGGAGGGGGTGGGTTTTTCGGAGGTTGGCCATTATCGTTTTTGTAGTTGAATAACAACGGTGGTTTTTCAAGTCATTAGTCCTGGTTAAAATCCTGGCAGAAACTATGGCTTATATTATGTTTATGTTTTTGTTTGGGTTGGTGGTTGGGTTAGCAGCGGTTGCTTCTAATCCTTCTCCCTATTTTGCGGCCTTGGGTTTGGTTGCTGTAGCTGGTATGGGATGTGGGGTTTTAGTGGGGCATGGGGGGTCTTTTTTGTCTCTGATTTTGCTTTTAATTTATTTAGGAGGAATGTTGGTTGTGTTTGCGTATTCGGCTGCACTGGCAGCCGAGCCCCACCCTGAAGGGTGGGGGAGCTGGCCTGTTTTGGGAGTAATGGTAGCATATCTTTTAGGGGTGTGTGGGGCTGCTGGTTTATTTTGGGGCGGGTGGTATAGTGGGGGTTGAATGTCTGCTGATGAGCTTGTTGAGTTTTCTATCTTTCGAGGGGATACTGGGGGAGTGGCTGTGATGTACTCGGTAGGTGGGGGGCTTTTGGTAATGGGGGGTTGGGCATTGCTGTTGACTTTGTTTGTGGTTTTAGAGCTTACTCGTGGTTTGAGTCGAGGGGCACTACGAGCTGTTTAATAAAGTGAAAGCAGGAGGGCGAGGGTGAGGGTAAAAAAGAATAGGGAGAGGTAGGTTTTGATAGCCCCTCGTTGGATATTGCTGGTTGTTGTGACTAAAGGTAAGTTAAGGGTAATGGTTGTTTTAGGTCCGACTTCTTCTAGTCATGTTTGATCAATTGTTTGGGAGGCAATGGTTTGCCCCAGTGTCAGATTCAGTTTTGGGGAAAGGCGATGAATGACTGTAGGGAAGAATCCAAGTATGTTGGAGAAGTGGTGAGTGTAAAATTTTGGGGCTCATTTATATTGTTTGGTGGTAAGGGAGGCAAGTTCTAGTGCGGACAAGAGACCAATAATGGTTACTAGTAGGGCAATAATTTTAAGTATGGGGGGTATTGATATAACAGGTGTTTTTAGGGGGGCAAGGTTATAGATAAGGAGAAGGCCGGCAATGATGCTTCCTCAGGCTAATCGTTTGATGGGGTTTATGACTATAGGGTTATTTTCGTTGATTGGTGTAAGGGGGTTAAATCGAGGGTGTCCTATGGATACAAAGAAGATGACCCGTAGGCTATAGATGGCGGTGAAGGAGGTGGCTATAAGGGTGAGGACAAGGGCTCAGGCGTTTAGGTAAGATGTGCTTAAAGCTTCAATAATGGCGTCTTTTGAAAAAAACCCTGCTAGGAAGGGGGTGCCTGTAAGGGCCAGGCTTCCGACGGTTAAGCAGGAAGATGTGACGGGGGCAAGGCGGTGCATACCCCCCATTTTTCGAATGTCTTGTTCGTCATTAAGACTGTGGATAATGGAACCGGAGCATAGAAAGAGTATTGCCTTAAAAAATGCGTGTGTGCAGATGTGGAGAAATGCAAGTTGTGGCTGGTTGAGGCCAATTGTGACCATTATTAAGCCGAGTTGGCTAGATGTTGAGAAGGCAATGATTTTTTTGATATCATTTTGGGTTAGTGCGCATGTGGCGGTAAATAAAGTGGTGATGGCGCCTAGGCATAGGCAGGTGGTTAAGGCGGTTTGGTTATTTTCTAGTATAGGGCTTATACGGATGAGTAGGAAGACCCCTGCTACCACTATCGTGCTTGAATGTAGTAGGGCAGAGACCGGCGTAGGACCTTCTATGGCTGAGGGAAGCCATGGATGGAGCCCGAATTGGGCGGACTTACCGGTGGCGGCGAGGATGAGGCCGATGAGGGGGTAGGTCAAATCAAGGTTTTTAGCTACTATGAATATGTGTTGCATTTCTCAAGAGGTGAGGGAGGTTGCAGTTCAGATTATGGTAAAGATTAGGCCGATGTCTCCTACTCGGTTATAAATAATAGCCTGGAGGGCGGCAGTGTTTGCGTCTGTGCGGCCAGACCATCAACCGATTAAAAGGAAGGATATAATTCCAACACCTTCCCAACCGATGAAGAGTTGAAATATATTGTTTGCGGTTACTAGAATAATTATAGCAATAAGGAAAATTAGGAGATATTTAAAAAAGCGGTTTATGTTTGGGTCGGCATGTATATATCAGGAGGCGAACTCTAGAATAGACCAGGTAACATATAAAGCCACGGGGATAAAGAAGATAGAGTAAGTGTCGAATTTAAGACTAATATTTAAATTAAAAGTGAGTGTGTGTGCTCAGGTTCAGGTGGTAACAATTGTTTCTGTGCCCTGGCTGAGAAAAAGGCAGAGGGGAGGAAGACTAATAATAAAAGCTCATTTTACTGCTGTTTTTACTTGGTTGGAGGCTCAGTCTTGGGGAAGGGGGTGGGGGGATAAAGAAGTAATAATGGGACATGCTAGAAGTAAAAATACAGTAATTAGGCTGGTAGTTAATATGGTGGAGGCATAGTGCATAGCTGCTACTTGGATTTGCACCAAGAGTTTTTGGTTCCTAAGACCAACGGATGAGCTGTTATCCTTTAGGAGCGGATACGAGTGAGCCTGGGAGTTCAACCCAGGGGGCAAGGATTAGCAGTCTTTGTTGTTGCAAACCTCTCTCGGTGGGCGAGAGGATTTTAACCTCTGTTTTTAGAATCACAATCTAATATTTTTGTTAAATTACGTCTACAGGCAACTCATCCCCAGATTAGTTCGGGTTTAGTAATGAGGAGAATTAGGGGTAGGAGGTGTATGGTTATGAGGAGATGTTCTCGGGTGTGTGTGGGGTCGACGGAAGTGATGTGTGTTGGGAGGGGGCCCCGTTGTGTTATTAGGAATATATATAGGGAATAGCCGGCAGTAATTAAGGTGCCTGTTCCTGTGAATGCAATTGTTCATCAGGATCAGTCAAATAAGGAGGAGATAATTATGAGTTCTCCTATTAAGTTGGGAAGGGGGGGTAGAGCCAAATTTGCAAGGCTAGCGATGAATCATCAGGTGGTTATTAGGGGTAATGCTGTTTGTAAGCCTCGAGCTAGGGCTAGAGTTCGAGTATGTGTTCGTTCGTAGTTTGTGTTGGCTAGGCAGAAAAGGGCGGAAGAAGTTAAGCCGTGGGCAATTATCAAAACGAGGGCTCCTGCGAGGCCTCAGGGGGTTTGAGTTAAGATTCCTGCTACTACAAGGCCTATGTGGCTTACTGATGAGTAGGCGATTAGGGATTTTAGGTCTGTTTGACGGAGGCAAATTACACCGGACATAATTACACCTCATAGGGCCAGAATAACGAAGGGGTAACTGAGTTCTTTGGTTATGGGGTCTAGTACTACTATTATGCGTATTATTCCGTAACCCCCTAATTTTAGTAAGACGGCAGCTAGAACTATGGAACCTGCAATTGGGGCTTCAACATGTGCTTTAGGAAGTCAAAGATGTATTCCATACAGGGGTATTTTGACCAGGAAGGCTAGTAGACAGCTGACCCACCATAGTTTGTCGGCGAAGGTGGCTAGGTGGATGGCGGGCGTATATTGTAGTGTTAAGATGGATAGTGTTCCGATATTGTTTTGGAGTAGTAGGAGGGCAACAAGAAGGGGGAGGGAGCTGGCTAATGTATAGAATAGAAAGTATGTGCCGGCGTTTAGGCGCTCTGTTTGGTTACCCCAGCGAGTAATAATTACAAGGGTGGGGACTAGAGTGGCTTCAAATATAATATAAAATATGATTACTTCGGTTGCGCTGAAAGCCAGGATAAGGAAAATTTGAAGGGATGTAAGAAGAATAAGGTAAGTACGTTGGCGTGACAGGGGTTCTGGTGTTGTGTGATTTTGGCTTGCAAGAATTATTAGGGGAAGAAGTCAGCAGGTTAATACCAGGAGGGGGGAGGAAAGGGGGTCTGTGGCTATGTAAGGGTTTAAGAAGATTCAGCCTGTTTCTGCTGATGATTTTAGTCAAATTAAGCTGGTAAATGAAATGATTAGGCTATATGCTAAGGTGGTGGATCAGAGGTACTTGGCAGGGGTTAACCAGATGGTTGGGACGAGTATAATGGTGGGTATTAGGATTTTTAGCATTGCAGGAGATTAAGGCTTTGAAGGTGATCTGTCCCGTGGGTTCGGGTTGTGGCAACGAGTAGAGCAAGGCCGGTGCTTGCTTCACAGGCTGAGAAAGCTAGGAGCAGCATGGGGGCTAGGGTGAAGTTGGTGGCGTTAAGTTCTAAGGCTCATAGGGAAAGGGCAATAAAGAGGGAGAGTATTATGCCTTCTAAGCATAGAAGGGCGGAGAGAAGGTGAGTTCGGTGAAATGCCAAGCCTGCTAGTCCTAGGAGAAAGGTTGATGAAAAGGCAAAGTGTGTAGGGGTCATTAGGCGGTTGTGGAATTTAACCACAAGCTCTTGAGCCGAAATCAAGGGTTTTTCTTAAACTAACAGCCTATTCGGCTCATTCTAGGCCGCCTTGAATTCATTCATAAATTAGTCCGGCTGTGAGGAGGACGATGATAGCGAGGGCTCAGATGAAGGTTATAGTTGGGGAGATAAGTTGGTCTCCTCAAGGGAGGGGGAGGAGTAATGCAATTTCTAGGTCAAACAGGAGGAAGAGAATTGCGACTAGAAAAAATCGTAGGGAAAAGGGCAGGCGGGCTGAGCCTAGAGGGTCAAATCCGCATTCGTAGGGTGAGAGTTTTTCATGGTCGGGCGTTGTTTGGGGGATTCAGAATGCGATGATAGCTAAAGCGGAGGAAAGGGCGATGGAAATAACAAGTATTGTTATGACTAAATTCATTATCTTTCCTTGGGTTTTAACCAAGACTAGGTGATTGGAAGTCACATGTACTAACTTTAATACTAGAAAGATATGAGCCTCATCAGTAGATCGAGATATAGAGGAATAATCAGACAACATCTACGAAATGTCAGTATCAGGCAGCTGCTTCGAAACCAAAGTGGTGCTCGGAGGTGAAGTGGTGTTGGACTTGTCGTAACAAGCAGACGGCTAGGAAGGTAGAGCCAATAATTACATGGAGGCCGTGGAATCCGGTTGCTACGAAGAAAGTGGAGCCGTAGACGCCGTCTGCAATTGTGAAGGGGGCTTCGTAGTATTCTATGGCTTGAAGGGCTGTAAAATAGAAGCCGAGGAGAATAGTTAAGGCAAGAGATTGGATTGCTTCTTTTCGGTTTCCTTCTATAATGCTGTGGTGTGCTCAGGTTACTGTGACCCCGGATGCTAGGAGTACGGCTGTGTTAAGTAAAGGTACTTCAAATGGGTTTAAAGGGGTAATACCTGTGGGGGGTCAGCATCCGCCTAACTCTGGTGTGGGGGTGAGGCTGGAGTGATAGAATGCTCAGAAAAATCCGAGGAAAAAGAAAACTTCTGAGGCAATAAAGAGAATTATACCATATCGAAGACCTTTTTGTACGGGAGGGGTGTGGTGTCCTTGAAATGTGCCTTCTCGAATAATGTCTCGTCATCATTGATATATTGTTAAGAGAAGCAGGACTAGCCCTAGTGCTATTAAGATTGTGCTGTGGAAGTGTATTCAAATTGCTAGACCGGAGGTTATTAGAAAAGCGGCGGCTGCGCCTGTTAGGGGTCAGGGACTTGGGTCAACTATGTGATATGCGTGTGCTTGATGGGCCATTAGATGTTTTCTTGTAAATAAAGACTTAAGAGAAGGACGAAGACGTAGGCTTGAATTATGGCTACTGCAATCTCCAGGAGGGTGAGTAAAAAGAGTAGTACTGCGGTTAAGATGGCCACTGTGGGTATAATGGGCAAAAGTACTAGTACGGCGGTGGCGATAAGTTGAATTAAGAGGTGGCCGGCTGTTAAATTTGCTGTTAGCCGAACCCCCAGCGCTAGGGGTCGAATAAAAAGGCTGATTGTTTCGATAATAATTAGGGCGGGAATGAGAAGTACGGGGGTGCCTTCTGGCAGGAGGTGTCCTAGGGCGTGTGTGGGCTGATTTCGCATTCCAATAATAACGGTTGCAAGTCATAGGGGTACTGCGAAAGCTATATTTAGAGAAAGCTGTGTGGTGGGGGTGAAGGTGTAGGGGAGAAGGCCTAGTATATTCAGGGTAACAAGAAATACTATAAGGGAGGCGAGAAGGGCGGCTCATTCGTGTCCCCGGGGGTTGAGTGGCAGGAAGATTTGTTGGGTGAAGCGACTAATAGATCAGCCTTGAAGACTAATAAGTCGATTATTTAGTCAGCGTGAAGTTGGGTTTGGGTATAAAATTCATGGGAGACTGAGAGCAAGAGCAATTAATGGAACCCCGAGGTATGAGGGGCTTATGAATTGGTCGAAGAAGCTTAAAATCACGGTCAGGCTCAGTGGAGCGGTTCAGCTCCTCCTGGAAGTTGGAAGGCGGGGTGATCTGGGAAGGCGTGGGCAATTAGTTTGGGTGGGATTGCTGCTGAGAAGAGGAGTCAAGAGAAGATTATAATTGTAAATCAAGGGGATAGATTGAGTTGGGGCATGTCACTAGGGGCGGGCGGGGGCCGCCAATCTTTAGCTTAAAAGGCTAATGCTAATCCCTACTTAGCTTCTTAGTGAAGCGTCTTGAAGTATTAGTGATGATCAGTTCTCAAAGTGTTCTAGAGGAACTGCTTCTACCACGATAGGTATAAAGCTATGGTTGGCGCCACAGATTTCAGAGCACTGCCCGTAGAAAATTCCAGGGTGGGATGCAATGAATGCTGCTTGATTTAGGCGTCCGGGGACGGCGTCCATTTTAATGCCGAGGCTTGGGACAGCTCAAGAGTGAAGTACGTCTTCGGCTGAAATTAAAATTCGAATGGGGGACTCAACTGGAACTACTATTCGATGATCTGCTTCTAGAAGGCGGAATTGGCCCGGGGACAGGTCTTGTGTTGGAATTATGTAGGAGTCGAAGGCGAGGTCTTCATAATCAGTATACTCGTAGCTTCAGTATCATTGGTGTCCCATGGCTTTAATTGTCAGATGGGGATCATTGATTTCGTCTATAATATAAAGGATGCGTAGGGACGGAAGGGCAATGAGGGTTAAAATAATAGCTGGAAGAAGGGTTCAGATAATTTCAATTTCTTGGGAGTCTAAAATAAACTTATTAGTGAATTTGGCTGTTACCATGGCCAGAATAATATAAAGCACGAAGGCACTGATTAAGCATACAATTATTAAGGCGTGATCATGGAAATGGAGTAGTTCTTCTATTACAGGGGAAGCTGCGTCTTGGAATCCTAATTGGGAGGGATGTGCCATTGTTGTAAGACACGCGGGTTTTAAACCCGCAATTTTACCTTGACAAGGTAATGTAATAATCATTTTACTAGTGTCTTATGAAGAAAGTGGCAGAGTGGTTATGTGACTGGCTTGAAACCAGTTTACGGGGGTTCAATTCCCTCCTTTCTCGTTAGTTGGCTTTAGTAGATTTTCCGTAGCCTGATCAGGCTTGTTGAATTTGAACAAAGGCAGGTTCTTCGAAGGTGTGATAGGGTGGAGGGCAGCCATGAAGTCACTCTACATTTGTTGCTGTTAGTTCTAGGGAGAGAACTTCTCGTTTGGCGGTAAAGGCTTCTCAGATAATAAATAGGAACATAATAACTGCAATTATTGAGATTATGGACCCGATTGAGGAAATTGTGTTTCAAAGTGTGTAGGCGTCTGGGTAGTCGGAGTATCGGCGAGGTATCCCTGCTAGTCCGAGGAAATGTTGTGGGAAGAAGGTGAGGTTTACCCCAGTAAATATAACCCCGAAGTGAGCTTTAGTTCAGGTGTCGTGGAGAGTGTAGCCTGAGAATAGCGGGAATCAGTGGACAAAGCCGGCAACAATGGCAAAGACGGCTCCTATTGAAAGGACGTAGTGGAAATGGGCTACAACGTAGTATGTATCGTGGAGTATAATGTCTAGGGAAGAATTGGCTAGGACAATACCAGTTAGACCCCCAACTGTAAATAGGAAAATAAAACCGAGGGCCCAGAGGAGGGGGGTCTCTCATTTGAGGGACCCCCCATGCAGAGTGGCTAACCAGCTGAAGACTTTTACTCCGGTGGGAATGGCAATAATTATTGTAGCGGAGGTAAAGTAAGCACGGGTGTCTACATCCATTCCAACAGTGAATATATGGTGAGCTCACACGATGAACCCTAGAAGGCCGATGGCCATCATTGCTCAGACCATTCCCATGTAACCAAATGGCTCTTTTTTACCAGCGTAGTAGGCTACAATGTGTGAAATTATCCCGAAGCCCGGAAGAATAAGAATATAAACTTCTGGGTGCCCAAAAAATCAGAATAAGTGTTGGTATAGGATTGGGTCTCCCCCTCCGGAGGGGTCGAAGAAAGTTGTGTTTAGGTTTCGGTCCGTTAGAAGCATTGTAATACCTGCAGCAAGAACAGGCAGGGATAATAAAAGGAGTACTGCTGTAATTAGGACTGATCACACGAATAATGGGGTTTGGTATTGAGAGATAGCGGGGGGTTTCATGTTAATAATTGTTGTGATAAAATTAATTGCCCCCAGAATAGAGGAAATTCCGGCGAGGTGGAGGGAGAAGATGGCTAGGTCTACGGAAGGTCCGGCGTGGGCGAGGTTGCCTGCTAGAGGGGGATAAACGGTTCACCCGGTGCCAGCGCCAGCTTCGACGCCTGAGGAGGAAAGGAGGAGTAGAAATGAGGGGGGGAGGAGTCAAAAACTTATGTTGTTTATGCGGGGGAAGGCCATGTCTGGGGCTCCAATTATGAGGGGGACAAGCCAGTTTCCGAAGCCTCCGATTATGATTGGTATTACTATAAAGAAAATTATTACGAATGCATGTGCCGTAACAATTACATTATAAATTTGGTCGTCTCCAAGGAGAGAGCCGGGTTGGCTTAACTCTGCTCGGATTAGTAGGCTGAGTGCGGTTCCTACCATACCAGCTCAAGCACCAAATACTAGATAAAGGGTGCCGATGTCTTTGTGATTGGTTGAGAAGAATCAACGTGTGATTGCCACAGGTAAGATGGCTGAGAGTTAAGCGGTGGGTTGTAGCCCCATGTACGGAGGTTCAAGTCCTCTTTTTATCAAGCCCCGAGGTGTAATACATGTTAGATTGCAAATCTTGAGTGGCAGGTTAGCCCCTGCCGGGGCTTTCCCCGCCCTTTTAGAGGCGGGCGGGGAAAGGCTAGACAGATGCTCGCTGGTTTGGGCGCTTAGCTGTTAACTAGGAGGTTGTAGGATCGAGGCCTTCCTGTCTAGTAAGGCTTTAGCTTAATTAAAGTGTCTGTTTTGCATGCAGAAGATGTGGGTTAGTGTCCTGCAAGTCTTATCAGGGGCTGAGAGATTTTCACTCTCGCTTAGGGCTTTGAAGGTCCTTGGTCTGGGTACTATCCTAAGCCCCTAGGGAAAGAATAGGGTAAAAATGCCTGGTGTTATAGGAAGTAGACAAAGAGCTATTGTAACTAAGATAGCTAAGGGGAGAGCGAATTTGGTTGGTGGGGCACGTCAGGGGGGTGTGCCGGGAAGGTTATTTGGGGGGATGGTTATGACTAAGGCGTAGGTGAGACGTAAGTAGAAATATAGACTGAGAAGTGCTATTAGAGCAGCTAAAACTGCGGGGAGGGCAATGTCTTGTTTTGTTAATTCCTGTAAGATGAGTCATTTTGGTATGAAACCCGTAAGAGGGGGGAGACCTCCTAAGGAAAGAAGAATAAGCGGTGCCAGGGCTGTGAGGAAGGGAGCTTTAGATCAGGATGCGGCGAGAGCATTAATGTTTGTGCAGTTATTGATGATGAATGTGAGAAATGCAGCGGTTGTTATAATAATATATATGGTGAGGGCAATGAGAGTAATTGAGGTTGAGAATTGTAGGACTAGAATTATTCAACCGAGGTGTGCGATTGATGAGTATGCGAGGATTTTACGGAGCTGTGTTTGGTTTAAACCCCCTCAGCCGCCGATGAAAATTGATATAAGTCCGAGGATAATAAGGAGGGGAGAGTTTGTTGGTTGAATTTGAATAATTAGGGCGAAGGGGGCAAGTTTTTGTCACGTTGATAAAATTAGGCCTACCCCAAGGCTTAGGCCCTGAAGTACTTCGGGCAATCAGGTGTGGAAGGGGGCTAACCCGATTTTAAGGGCAAGGGCTAGTATAATTATTGTGGTAGAGAGAGGGTGGGATATTTGTTGAATGTTTCATTCACCTGTTAGTCAGGCGTTGGTGATGCTTGCGAATAGGAGGGTGGCTGCTGCAGCAGCCTGAATTAAAAAGTATTTGGTGGCTGCTTCGACGGCTCGGGGGTGGTGGTTTTGTGCCATAAGAGGAAGAATAGCTAGTGTGTTTATTTCCAACCCCATTCAAGCGAGAAGTCAGTGGGAGCTGGCAAATGTGACTGTTGTGGCAATACCTAAAGCAAGAAAGAGATGGGCCATTACATAAGGACTCATTAGTATAGGAAGGAATTTAACCAACATGTTTGGGGCATGGGCCCAAAAGCTTATTTAGCTGACTTTACTAGAAAGTGGTGTAGTGGAGGCACTAAGAGTTTTGATCTCTTCAGGTAGGGTTCGAGCCCCTTCTTTCTAAGGAGTTGGAGGGACTTTAACCCTCATAATTCACTCTATCAAAGTGGCCCTTTATTTCAGGCACAGCTCCTGATTATAGTTGTGGGGGGAGTCCTGTAAATGCGATGGGGAGGGAGAGGTTTCAAATTACTAAGGCCAGGGTTAGTGGAAGAAAGTTTTTTCAGATTAAATGTATAAGTTGGTCATAACGAAATCGGGGGTAGGAGGCACGAATTCATAGGAAGAGGCCCGAGAGAAGTGTTGCTTTAATTATTAGGATTGTTGTGGTAATTTCTGGGATTGCGTGTATAACGGTTGTTCCTAGAAATAGTGTTGCGGAAAGGGTGTTTATTAGAAGAATATTTGAATATTCTGCGAGAAAGAAAAGGGCAAAGGGGCCACCTGCATATTCTACGTTGAAGCCTGAGACGAGTTCAGATTCTCCTTCGGTTAGGTCAAAGGGGGCACGGTTCGTTTCCGCGAGGGTAGAAATATACCATATGGCTGCTAGTGGTCAGGCAGGGAAAATAAATCAGATACCTTCTTGGGCGGTGCTGAATGTTTGTAGTGTGAAGCCTCCTGCAAAAATAACAACATTTAGGAGAATGAGCCCCAGACTGACTTCGTATGAAATAGTTTGTGCGACGGCTCGTAGGGCGCCAATTAGGGCATATTTTGAATTGGAGGCTCAACCTGAGCCAAGAATTGTATAGACTGTTAGGCTTGAAAGGGCAAGTATGAAAAGAAGGCCCAGGTTAAGGTCTACAATTGGGAAAGGTATTGGTATTGGGGCCCAAAGTGTTAGTGCGAGGGTGAGTGCTAGCATGGGGGCAAAAAGAAAAAGTATAGGGGAAGAAGTTGAGGGTTGTACGGGCTCTTTTATAAATAGTTTTAGTCCGTCTGCGACTGGCTGAAGGAGTCCGTAGGGTCCGACGACGTTTGGGCCTTTTCGTAGTTGCATATAGCCGAGAATTTTTCGTTCGACTAGCGTTAGGATAGCGACGGCGAGTAGAATAAATACAATTAGAATAAGGGGGTTGAGGATGGTAACGACTAGTGTTGAAAGCATGGTTGAAGGGAGGACTTGAACCTCCGTGAAAAGGGCTTAGGCCTTTTGCAGTATCCGGGCTCTGCCACTTTAACAAGCCATTCTCTAGGCCTCGAGGATACGCCCCTTTGCCTATTTTAGTTGGTTTCAATAGGTTGGGGAGGGGCGTACTTGAAGCAGGGGCCCCTTCTTTTCGGTCCTTTCGTACTAGAAAAGAGCATAGCATAGATAGAAACTGACCTGGATTACTCCGGTCTGAACTCAGATCACGTAGGACTTTAATCGTTGAACAAACGAACCCTTAATAGCGGCTGCACCATTAGGATGTCCTGATCCAACATCGAGGTCGTAAACCCTCTTGTCGATATGGGCTCTAAAAGAAGATTGCGCTGTTATCCCTAGGGTAACTTGGTTCGTCGATCGGCTGTGCCGGATCTTTTTGGTCAGATATTCTGTTACTTGGACTTGTCAGTCTAGGTTGTAGGGGTGGTGTGCCCCTGGTCCACGTGGGGGTTTTTTGTTCCCCGCGGTCGCCCCAACCGAAGACATTAGAACAGGGGGCAGTGGTTTTGTCCTTTGTGGGGGTTTTTAATATGCTTTGTTCTGGTGTCTAAAGCTCCATAGGGTCTTCTCGTCTTATGGGTGTATCCCCGCTTCTGCACGGGGAGATCAATTTCATTGACTAGAAAAAGGAGACAGTTAAGCCCTCGTTATGCCATTCATACGGGTCTTCATTTAAAAGACAAGTGATTACGCTACCTTTGCACGGTCAAAATACCGCGGCCGTTAAACATGTGTCACAGGGCAGGCGGGACCTCTTATTCTTGGGAGCAAGAGGCGATGTTTTTGGTAAACAGGCGAGGCTTATGTTTGCCGAGTTCCTTCTTTTTCTTTTGGTCTTTCCTGTTGGCACGCCAGTGTGGGGTTAACGGTAGGGTTTAGGTGATTTTCTAGTTGTTTATTTTTAATCTAGTGCCCTCTTTGTTTTGGGGCCGTTAATTATCGGTGAGGGGTTCGTTTCGATTTACACTTGTGCAGGGAGAGAAGGGGATTCTCTTATTACTCATACTAGCATGAACGCTTCCATACACTATGGAACGACCTGATAGGATTAGGGGGGTGAGATGAGTTTGTCTTTATTAGAAGGCGGGTTTAATGTTTGAGCTTTAACGCTTTCTTGGGGAGGTGGCTGCTTTTAGGCCCACTAGGACATTTAACCTTTAAGTTTGTTTTGATCTTAACCCTCCTTGGAAAGTTGTGTCTGTTTCAAAGGGGCTGTACCCCCTTTGACTAACTCCTTTAATTTCTTTTGTTTGGTGTAAGGCATTGGGCCAATGGGAAGTGAAGAATTTAAGGGGCTGAACTTCTATTCAATTCTCAGGTAACCAGCTATAACCAGGCTCGGTAGGTCTGTCACCTCTACTCTAAGCTCTTCCCACTCTTTTGCCACAGAGACGGGTTGGCCCTTCAAATTAGGCTGTCTTGGAGTAGCTCGTCTGGTTTCGGGTTGTTAAACTATAGTTCTTTTTGCTTAAAATTTACTAGCTAAATCATGATGCAAAAGGTACGAGGGCCAGTCTCTGCTTTTTGGTGCTTTACTGGGTTGTTTCATTTCTTTTTCAGCTTTCCCTTGCGGTACTTTTTCTATAGCTCCTAGGTCCTTTTTTGTCGCCCATACTTAGGGGGAAAAATGGTTTGTTTATTTTATAGTGGTGCATTTGGGGTTATTAATAGTGAAATTTTTGGATTAGTGGTTGGGCTAGTTGTTGGGCGTCAGGGCGACTCGGTTTGCACGGGTGACTTCTCAGTGTAAGGGAGATGCTATTCTGTTCTTAGCTACGACCTGATATAATTTTTTCCAAGTGCACCTTCCGGTACACTTACCATGTTACGACTTGCCTCCCCTTTATTAATATAGTTGATTATTTATGGTGTGTTGGGTTTTTTGGGGAGAGTGACGGGCGGTGTGTGCGCGCTTCAGGGCCGGTTTCAGCAGAACACTCTATTTTCTGCTTACTGCTAAATCCTCCTTCTAATGTAGATTTCATTACACTGTTCGTATTCCCTGTGGTAGGGAATGTAGCCCATTTCTTCCCCTCTCATTTGCTACACCTCGACCTGACGTTTTGAGTTGTGCTGATTTTGCTTACTGTAAAGCCTTCACAGGGTAAGCTGACGACGGCGGTATATAGACGGGAAGAACAAGAGAGGGTGAGGTTTAACGGGGGGTATCGGTTCTAGAACAGGCTCCTCTAGGTGGGTCTAAAGCACCGCCAAGTCCTTTGGGTTTTAAGCTAGAGCTCGTAATACCCGGGCGGATAGCAAATGTAGTAAGCTATCAAAGTTTAGGGCTGGGCATAGTGGGGTATCTAATCCCAGTTTGTTTCACAGCTTTCGTGGGGTCGGAATTGTAAAGCCACTTTCGTAGTGGGGCTTCTTACTCTCGGATACGTATAACAGTTCTGAGGGCGTTCGGCTTTAGTTTTAGGGACTCCTAACCACTCTTTACGCCGATGTCCATCAACTTGAGCCTCTCGTATAACCGCGGTGGCTGGCACGAGTTTTACCGGCTCTCTTGGCTTTAACTAAGTCAAGTTTTCACTCATGGCTTAATGTCTATCACTGCTGAGTTCCCTTGGGGGTGTGGCTAAGCAAGGTGTCGTGGGCTGGGGTTGGGTGTGCCTGATACCAGCTCCTTGTTTTTGGGATGAAAAACTGTGGGCATTCTCACAGGGGGGCGGAGACTTGCATGTGTAAGTTTAGCCAAAGCTGACAGTAAAGTCAGGACCAAGCCTTTGTGCTTGCGGGGCTTTTTAGGGCCCATCTTAACATCTTCAGTGTTATGCTTTAGTTAAGCTACGTTAGC